GATTTCTTTTGGACTCGAAAATTTTCGAAAAAAAAAATTCGACATATTTTATTTATTATTATATTATTATGATTATGAGAATCAATCTTACTGCTTCTGGTCTTGGAGTTTCCATTATTATGAAAATCCATCCTACTGCTTCTGGTCCTGAAGTTTCCGCACTTGAAAAAACGAACCTAGGGCATATCGCTCAAATCATTGGCCCAGTGCTAGATGTAGCTTTTCCTCCGGGGAAGATGCCTAATATTTACAACGCTTTGGTAATTCAGGGTCGAGATAGTATCAGTAATGTAACTTGTGAAGTACAGCAATTATTAGGAAATAATCGAGTTCGAGCTGTAGCTATGAGTGCTACAGAGGGGTTAACGCGAGGAATGGAAGTGATTGACACAGGAGCTCCTCTAAGTGTTCCAGTCGGCGGGGCAACTCTAGGCCGAATTTTCAATGTGCTTGGAGAACCCATTGACGAATTAGGTCCTGTAGATACTCGCACAACATCCCCTATTCATAGATCTGCGCCTGCCTTTATACAGTTAGATACAAAATTCTCTATTTTTGAAACAGGAATTAAAGTCGTAGATCTTTTAGCCCCTTATCGCCGTGGAGGAAAAATCGGGCTTTTCGGAGGAGCTGGGGTAGGTAAAACAGTACTCATTATGGAATTAATCAACAATATTGCGAAAGCTCATGGGGGTGTATCCGTATTTGGCGGAGTAGGTGAACGTACTCGTGAAGGAAATGATCTTTACATGGAAATGAAAGAATCTGGAGTAATTAATGAAAAAAATATTACAGAATCAAAAGTTGCCCTAGTCTATGGTCAGATGAATGAACCGCCGGGAGCTCGTATGAGAGTTGGTTTGACCGCCTTATCTATGGCGGAATATTTCCGAGATGTTAATAAACAAGACGTACTTCTATTTATCGACAATATCTTCCGTTTCGTCCAAGCAGGGTCTGAAGTATCCGCCTTATTGGGTAGAATGCCTTCCGCTGTGGGTTATCAACCCACTCTTAGTACCGAAATGGGTACTTTACAAGAAAGAATTACTTCTACCAAAGCGGGGTCTATAACTTCTATTCAAGCGGTTTATGTACCTGCGGACGATTTGACTGACCCTGCTCCTGCCACGACATTTGCACATTTAGATGCTACTACTGTATTATCAAGAGGATTGGCTGCTAAAGGTATCTATCCAGCAGTAGATCCTTTAGATTCAACGTCAACTATGCTACAACCTCAGATTGTTGGTAGCGAACATTATAAAACTGCGCAAAACGTTAAGCAAACTTTACAACGTTACAAAGAACTTCAGGACATTATAGCTATCCTTGGGTTGGATGAATTATCCGAAGAGGATCGCTTAACTGTAGCAAGAGCACGAAAAATTGAGCGTTTCTTATCACAACCCTTTTTCGTAGCCGAAGTCTTTACCGGTTCTCCGGGAAAATATGTCGGTTTAGCAGAAACAATTAGAGGGTTTCAATTGATCCTTTCCGGAGAATTAGATAGTCTTCCCGAGCAGGCCTTTTATTTAGTAGGTAATATTGATGAAGCTACTGCGAAGGCTATGAACTTAGAAATGGAGAACAACTTAAAGAAATGATCTTAAATCTTTGTGTACTGACCCCGAATCGAATTGTTTGGGATTCAGAAGTGAAAGAAATCATTTTATCCACAAATAGTGGGCAAATTGGCATATTACCAAATCACACGCCTATTGCCACAGCGGTCGATATCGGTATTTTGAGAATACGCCTTAACGACCAATGGTTAAAGATAGCTCTGATGGGGGGTTGTGCTAGAATAGGCAATAATGAGATCACAGTTTTAGTAAATGATGCGGAGAAGGGTAGTGACATTGATCCACAAGAAGCTCAGCAAACTCTTGAAATAGCAAAAGCTAGCTTGAGAAAAGCTGAGGGCAAGAGACAAATAATTGAGGCAAATCTAGCTCTCAGACGAGCTAGGGCACGAGTAGAGGCCATCAACGCGATTTCGTAACTATAACTAATTAGCAGAGAATCAAAAGAACTTCCGTATATACGGAAGTTCTTTTGATTCTCTGCTAATTGAATAGAATCATAATATAGAATCCGATTCTAATACAACGGAAATTTTCCATTTTTTCAATTCAAAAATGAAATAGAGAAATGAAATAGAAAAGATAAAAAATCAATAAAAAGAAAATAATATGAGTAGAAAAACTTATTAAATACTATGGATTTAAATACTATGGATTCTGATATAGAATAAGTTCTACCTACTATTGGATTTGAACCAATGACTCCTGCCGTATGAAAGCAACACTCTAACCACTGAGTTAAGTAGGTCATTTATCATCATATATGATCATAAAGAGAACGAAACGTAACTTGTCACGTCGATGGATTATAAAGGGAATCTTTTTTATGTGCAATACCGACCCAGTAACTCAAACTCAAAGAAATAGGATGTTGAATCATGTAATATTTCTCTTGACAAAAGATTCTCGGCATG